ATCTCTGGATCTAGAAATTCATTTCGAATAATTGAACCTTTTCAAACTGTTTCTTTTTAAGAACCAAAAAAATTTGTGCCAAAATAACAGATGCCAAGAAGAACAAAAGGCCTTGGACGCGTAATGGATCTTGAAGCACTATTTCTGCATCTCCCTGACCAAACCCCCCTACATTAGGATTGCTTGTTAATGGTTGATCAAGCTTGATGGATTCACCCTCTGAAACAAGAAGTTCTGGTCCTGGAGGTATAATATCAACCACTTGGTGTCCATCCGATGCATCAACTATGGTTATTTCATATCCTCCTTTTTCTTTACGTACTATTCTGCTTACTATACCTGCGGATGTAGCATTATAGACCGTATTGTTACTCTTGCTCCCATCAGGATAAATCTGACCCCTTCCCCGGTTCCCTCCTACATATATGGGATATTTTAAGAAGTGAACATCTTTCTTCGTAGCAGGGTCGGGGGAAAGAATGGGAAAGACGATTTCGCTATATTTCTGACCTGGAACAGGACCTATCACAAGAATATTTCTTTTATTGGGACGATAACTCTGAAAAGACAGATTTCCTATCTTTTCTTTCACCTCGGGAGAAATACGATCGGGAGGGGCTAATTCGAATCCCTCGGGTAAAATAAGAACAGCCCCTACATTCAAAGCCCCTTTTTTACCATTAGCAAGAACTTGTTTCAGTTGCTTATCATAAGGAATTCGAACAACTGCTTCAAATACAGTATCGGGAAGTACAGCTTGCGGAACTTCAATATCCACAGGCTTATTAGCTAAATGGCAATTGGCGCATACAATTCGCCCAGTTGCTTCTCGTGGATTTTCATAACCTTGCTGCGCAAAAATGGGATACGCATTTGAAATAGATGTTCGAGTTATTACATATATCATGATCGATACAGAAATAGATCGAGTCATCTGTTCCTTTACCCAAGAAAAAGTATTTCTATTTTGCATGATCCAATCATTGATCCAGAAATTTCTACAATAAATTAGATAGGTGGCTAGTATAGTTCCCTATCTGCGAGTCTGCCATTGTACCGAAATAATTCTACTAAAATAGGACGAATACCTTGAAGAGGTAGAAGTATAAAGAAAATAAGTAAAATGCTTTCTTTATACGCGAAGAAAAATTTTGATTGATATCAGGAGATCAAATAAGTTCTTCATTCATTCATTGAATGATAAATGACTACGAGCGAAGGAGATACGCGATTTAAAAAACGGAAGATCCAATATTTCACAATTGTATCTAGAATAACTGGAAAAGTGGAAACAAGACCAGATATAATTTGATCGTTATGAGCCAATCCAAAATCATTGTAGATCGAACCAATCATTAGTTCCCAACCGTGGGTCGAGTGAAATCCGATCCATAAATCAGTAACTAAAAGAATCGAAAAAGCTTTTATTGTGTCACTTAAGTTATAGAAGAATTCCTGAACCCAAGAATTAAGAATGACAAGCTTTTCATTACCCAGAATAAAATAACCACTTAGAATAGCGAAACAGATTATATTTGTCGAAAAATGCAAAATGATATGGAGATGGTATTCATTGTGTGTTTTGACCAATTGTATCGTTTCCTTGTGTATTCCTATACGAAACTTTTGTATATGTGTCTCCGGATATTCTTTTATCATTTCGTCCAACAAGAAGAGTTCTTCTAATTCTAGGAATTTTTCTAGAACATTTTTCTCTTGAATATCATTCAAAAAAGTTTCGGATTGCCTAGTATTCCACCAATTAATAATCCAAGGTTCCAGACTTTTTTGAAATGAGAGAGAGACCCACCAGGGCAAAAATACTATAGATGCAAGATATGGGAGGGAAGTCAATGCTTTCTTTTTTTTCATTTTTTATCTGTGAATTGGTAATGAACTGCTTCATTTGTCAACTCTATCTGATCTGATATTTCTCTAAAGCACGAGTTCTATAATAAGGTATCGAACCTATGGATCTATTCTATTCCTATTTTTGTATAATAATTTAGTCCTTAGATCTAGAAGGAATATAGAAATAGAATAAAGGCCCCTTTTCGGATGAAAAAAATAAAATTTACGAAATAATAAAGAATATAATAATATATATATTAAGTATATATATATAGTATTTTAGTTTAGGATTTCGGGATATCTCGATTGGGCAAATTCGAACGAATTTCATCTTCATTTGTTCCTTTCGATAAATACTCGAAAAACCTACTCGAAGTAACGAATATTATTCGGATTTCAAGACGAAAAACCCTCCCGGATCAATTCCATTAATTTTTTCGAAATGTTGTACCGTCTAACCATAGCGCAGGAATACGGTATCAATTCAAAATCTGAGGCCTAACCTAAAAAGATGAATTCTGTATTACGAAATACATATTCGGATATTTGATGAATTCATACTTAGATTAGACTTATTAGACTTTTTACTAGTATAAAAGAATTGAGTTGGACCCTATACGCATACAAAACGGTTTTGGTATAGAAAAAAATTTCCTCTTATTGTTTATTATATTTATTATAGTTGTTCCATATACGTTCTCCTACTTTTGTTTTATTCTATGCGGGTTGTTGTGCCAACGGACCGAGGAAACAGAATCTAACATGTTTTGCTCAAATGAATATTCTGAGGAAACTTCAATTGTATTAAAAAGGAAATTAGCAAGCTCCTTCCATTATGCGGAGAAAACATTCATTCTTCGTTCGGTTCATTTCAAAATACTTCAATTGGTACGCGCAAGAAATAGGCCAATTCCGCCGCTTTTTGCTCAATTTCTCGTGGAGTCAAATTCTCATCAGTACGAGTCAAGGGAATGGTTCCTTGGCCTCTGATTTCCATATAAAGAATACGACGAGGAAAAAGACCTTCTTTAACCTCCATTCTGATTGATTGGATATCTTTCATAAAGAAACGAAGGAAGATGCGACGATTTATTCCGGGGAATCCCCAACGAAAAATACACATTATTCCTTCTTTTCTATCAAATCGGTCATAACCACTACCGACATTCCATGAAATTGTGCACCACAAATAGGAACTAATGAATAGACCCGCGATCCCATAGAAAGACATCACGATCCCTTGTGGAAAAAAAACGATTTGCTGAGATGGAAATCCGGGTATCAGATTCCTACCAAGATAACTGGAAGTTCCAACCACTAAGAATCCTAATGAACCTAAAAAAAGGATACAGGCCCAGCAAAAATTACTTGCTTTTCGAGACCCTGTTATAAGTTCTATCCATATATGTTCTGATCGCCAGTTCATACTATACTAGATCCCGTTGCATTCGATTGGAGTTGAGAAAAAAATTTGACTTTACTTTTCTTCTTGATGCCGAAGTAACTTTCATCAACTAGCACTATTCTGATATGAACCATTAGGAGTAATTGGTTAGATACATTGACTTTCTATTATAAAAATATTCGCCGAGCCTTTTTAACCAGATATGCCCGCATATAACTGCATTTATGCAGATATCATGCATTCGCATGCATAACAGTTCTTTCATTTGTGTTCGGAAAAAGCCACATATCGTACCATATTACACTAAACAATTTTCGGTACCAAATAAATATCTGTATTATGATTCAGTGTTGAAATAAATTGATGAAATTTGGTCCCATCGGATCTAGACAATCTTATTTTTTTGGACATGAAGAAATAAAGAAGCCATTGCAATCGCCGGAAATACTAGACCCACTAAAGGGACAAAAATAGAGGGTAAGTTAAGATCTGTCATAGAATGGGTACCTCGATTTAATATTTGTACCTATTATAAAGATATCTTATGATAAGTATATCTATTATAAACTATTATAAATAATATTAAGTAGTTAATAAGTGCAAGGAATGAGAACTAAATGAAGTGTACCTATTCATCTTTCTACACGAATATGTATGATATTCCGCTTTAAGAAATTTTATTATTCTCCCATCCTTATATTCTTTCTATCTATCTTTCTAATAAAATAGAAAGTTTTTTATTAAAATTAAAGAGTTTATTATAATATAAGTTCGCGACTCTAACTAAACTAATTCAATCCAACAAAAAAGGATTCCTAGTAAAAAATGGGAGTTCTTGGTAGACATAGTAGACATAGAAATCGCTTCTATTCTATATTTATTTTCATTTTATTTCGATATTTTTTTTTTGAATTTTTATTCAAAGGAAAGAAACCATGGAGCTGAAATAACTCACTCAGAACACCTTTTAAAAGATTACGCGGTACGATTGGGTCGAATAAGCCCTTATAGAATGAATACTCAGCCGCTTGTGAACCGTCAGGTACTGTTTTATTCAATGTTTGTTCAATCACTCTTTTACCCGCAAAAGCAATGTAGGCATTGGGTTCAGCAATAATAACATCTCCCAACATACCAAAACTGGCAGTTACTCCACCAGTTGTAGGAGATGTAAGAATTGATACATAGAATAACTTTTTATTTGATTGATAATTATATGAAGCAGAAGATATTTTAGCCATTTGCATCAAGCTCAAACTTCCTTCTTGCATGCGTGCTCCTCCAGAAGCACACACAATAATGACAGGTAGAGATCGATTAGTAGCATACTCGAGCAAACGGGTGATTTTCTCGCCTACTACAGATCCCATACTACCCCCCATGAACTGAAAATCCATAACCCCAATTGCTATGGGAATACCATTTAGTTGACCTATGCCCGTTTGAACAGCTTCAGTTAAACCTGTCCTTCTTTGATAAGAATCGATACGATCTCTATAAGGTTCCTCCTCGGAATGAAATTCAATGGGGTCCATGGAGACCATATCTTCATCCATAGGATCCCAAGTGCCCGGATCAATCAAAAGTTCGATTCTATCTGAACTACTCATTTTCAAATGATATCCACACTGTTCACAAATATTCATTTTTGACCTAAAAAATTTTTTATAATTTAATCCATAACAATTTTCGCATTGAACCCATAAATTTCTGTATTTTTTATTTATATCAAAATCATTAGATC